ATAAATATCAAATACAGACATTTATGGGTTCAATGTGATAATTGTTATGGATTAAATTATAAGAAAATTTTTAGTTCAAAAATGAATATTTGTGAACAGTGTGGATATCATTTGAAAATGAGTAGTTCAGAAAGAATCGAGCTTTCGATTGATTCGGGTACTTGGGATCCTATGAATGAAGATATGGTCTCTACGGACCCTATTGAATTTCATTCAGAAGAGGAACCTTATAGAGATCGTATTGATTCTTATCAAATCAAAACAGGTTTAACTGAGGCTGTTCAAACAGGCATAGGTCAACTAAACGGTATGCCCATAGCAATTGGGGTTATGGATTTTCAGTTCATGGGAGGTAGTATGGGATCCGTAGTAGGTGAAAAAATAACCCGTTTGATTGAGTATGCTACTAATAGATCTCTACCTGTTATTATAGTGTGTGCTTCCGGAGGAGCACGAATGCAAGAAGGAAGTTTGAGCTTGATGCAAATGGCTAAAATATCTTCTGCTTTATATAATTATCAATTAAATAAAAAGTTATTCTATGTATCAATCCTTACATCTCCTACAACCGGTGGAGTGACGGCCAGTTTTGGTATGTTGGGAGATATCATTATTGCTGAACCCAATGCCTACATTGCATTTGCGGGTAAAAGAGTAATTGAACAAACATTGAATAAGACAGTACCCGAAGGTTCACAAGCGGCTGAGTATTCATTCCATAAGGGCTTATTCGATTCAATCGTACCACGTAATCTTTTAAAAGGTGCTCTAAGTGAGTTATTGCAGCTCCATGGTTTCTTTCCATTGAATCATAATTCTCAAGTAAAGCGCTAGGGCACTAAGTTTTTTTATTTGTAGGGAACAAGTATTTAGTTCATCGGAATCAAAGTAAAATAAAAAAGAATTGAATTTTCTTTGATGACATATGACATATATAGTACGAATCGGAAGTTTCAGATAATGACTTTTTCCCGACAGATCTAGTTACGCTTATTCCTGAATGAATCAAGAACCCTCTATCAACAGGATCCATTCTTCTTTATTTTCTTTTCTGCAAAATTAGGAAAACAAAAGGAATTTCCTATTCATTTTTTAGGTATGAATCTTAGGTATTAATACATAGAAGAATTCCAATTCTAGAATACTAGAATAGAATGAAAAGTGTTGCAAATTTGGATATTTACTGAGACCCCCCCTTTTTTTTCTCATGAATCCTATTAGATTAGAGTCGTTAGAACCCTTCAGTAACTTATAAGAAATTATTCATTATAGTAGAAGATAAGGACGGGAGAAAAAGAAAACCGATTATTATAGATAATACATATCTTTCGTGTAGAAAGATAAATAGGTACACTTATCGAGTTCTCCATGTACCTATTATATACTTATAATAGATATAGTTATTCTAATTATAATACATATACTTATCTTTTAATAGGTACAAATATTAAATTGAGAGGCACCCATTCTATGACATATTTTAACTTTCCCTCTATTTTTGTGCCTTTAGTGGGCTTAGTATTTCCGGCAATTGCAATGGCTTCTTTATTTCTTCATGTTCAAAAAAATAAGATTGTCTAGACTAAAATGGGACTAAAATATCATCCATTTTTTTTTTCAATACTTGGACTTCGATCATAACATAATACCGATATCTATTTAGTGTTAGTGGAATATAGTAGACATGCGGCTACCCACGAACATAAATGAAAGAGTTGTTATGCATGTGGATACATGATAGGGCAGATAAATGCATGTGGATATAGCTGTTTTGAAATGGATCAGCAGTTAGCTGAAGTGGAAAATATATATATTTTATATATATGTAGATATCTCGTGGATCATACGGGGGATGCTCTTATTTGATATCGAATTTTTTTAGATTTGATATCTAACCAATTTGATGAATTACTCCTAATGGTTCAGAGTACTAGTTGATGAGAGTTACTTCGGGAGTAAAACAAGAAAGAAAGTCAAGTTAAAATCATTTGGATTATTCTTGCAATTCCAATAGAATGGAACTGGATCTAATATGAATTGGCGATCAGAACGTATATGGATAGAAGTTATAACAGGGTCTCGAAAAACAAGTAATTTCTTCTGGGCCTGCATCCTTTTTTTAGGTTCACTAGGATTTTTATTGGTTGGAACTTCCAGTTATCTTGGTAGAAATCTAATATCCTTATTCCCCTCTCAACAAATCCCTTTTTTCCCACAAGGGATTGTGATGTCTTTCTATGGGATCGCAGGTCTGTTCATTAGCTCCTATTTGTGGTGCACAATTTCGTGGAATGTAGGTAGTGGTTATGATCGATTCGATAGAAAAGAAGGAATAGTGTATATTTTTCGTTGGGGCTTCCCTGGAAAAAATCGTCGCATTTTTCTTAGATTCCTTATGAAAGATATCCAGTCCATCCGAATGGAAGTTAAAGAGGGTGTTTATCCGCGCCCTGCCCTTTACATGGAAATCAGAGGTCAGGGAACCATTCCTTTGACTCGTACTGATGAGAATTTCACTTCACGCGAAATGGAACAAAAAGCTGCTGAATTGGCCTATTTCTTGAACGTACCCATTGAAGTATTTTGAAAAAAAAGAGAAGAATGAATACTTTCTCAACATGAGGGAAAGCACTTGGAAAAAATAGAATTTCAAATGGTTTGGAACGATCATTCAAACAAATTAGGGTCCATTTACCCTCGTTAGTAAAACAAAATGAATACCACTGTAGCCCATATTATAGAATATAGGAGGTGAACATCTACGGAACAACCCTAATAAGAAAGAAGTTTTTTTGTTAATAAAAACGTTTTTTTTTTCGTATGGAACTTACATTTTTCATACTAGTAATAAGTCTACTAAATCAGTAGATATTCATCACATGAGCATTTCCGAGGGAGGAATTATGGTTATTTCCAATAACCAATAGTTGAAATTTATATATTAGATAGAGGTGGATCATATCTCGTAAATGACCTCTCCTTTGTAATATTGATATATATATTTTTTTTTTGCCTTTATGACCAAATGATTAGATTTTTCATAACTATCCAATTAATCTCTCGTTTTGTCTTGTCACTTATTTTGGATGTTACCATCGATATTCGTCAGAAAAATTCCCTAAATTTTTCCTGAACTAGGGTAACCAGGGAAACCATTTGAAAAAATTTATTGATCAGAGGGTAAGTTTTATTTCGTCTCAAAATCCGAGTAATGTTCATTACTTCAAGTGGTTCTTTCGGGCATTCATTGAAAGAAAAAAATGGGTTAAATTTGGATCACTTGAAATTTATGGGAACAAAATTTTCTTATTCATTCGAAACGGATCCTTATTCGATTTCTATATATATATATATATATTTGTTCTAGATCCAAGGAAAAAATAATTACATAAAAATAGGGAATAGATCTATAGGATAGGTTTCATACCTTGTTATAGAACTCATGCTTCATAGAAAGATCAGATCAGATTGAGTCGACAAAAGAAGCAAGTTCATTAACAATTCACAGACTAAAATTCAAAGTGCCAAAAAAGAAAGTATTGACCCCCTTCCATATCTTGCATCTATAGTTTTTTTGCCCTGGTGGATCTCTCTCTCATTTAATAAAAGTTTGGAACCTTGGGTTACTAATTGGTGGAATACAAAACAATCCGAAATTTTCTTGAATGATATTCAAGAGAAAAACGTTCTAGAAAGATTCATAGAATTAGAGGAGCTAGTCCTGTTGGACGAAATGATCAAGGAATACCCTGAAACACATATACAAAAGCTTCGTATAGGAATACACAAAGAAACAATACAATTGGTCAAAATGCAAAATCAAAATGATATACAGATCATTTTGCATTTCTCGACAAATATAATCACTTTAACTATTCTAAGTGGTTTTTTTATTATGGGTAATGAAGAACTTGTCATTCTGAATTCTTGGGTTCAGGAATTCTTCTATAACTTAAGTGATACAATAAAAGCTTTTTCTATTCTTTTATTAACTGATTTATGTATTGGATTTCACTCGCCCCATGGTTGGGAACTAATGATTGGTTCGATATATAAAGATTTTGGGTTTGCTCATAATGATCAAATCATATCTGGTCTTGTTTCGACTTTTCCAGTCATTCTCGATACTATTTTGAAATATTGGATCTTCCATTATTTAAATCGTGTATCTCCTTCACTTGTAGTGATTTATCATTCAATGAATGAATGAAAAACGCATTCGATACGCGGATATCAATCCAATCATAAAATGACTTTGTGTATAAACAAACCATTGACAATCTGATTCACTTTGAATACTTCTACTCGTTTAGGAAATTCCTCCTATATTCTAGTACAATTATTCCAGTACAATGGCAGAATCATGGATAGGTAACTAGTCTAGTTCCCTACCGAATTTATTGTAGAAATTTTCGGGATTAATGATTGGACCATGCAAAATAGAAATACCTTTTCTTGGGTAAAGGACCAGATGAGTCGATTCATTTCTGTATCGATCATGATATATGTAATAACTCGAACATCTATTTCAAATGCGTATCCCATTTTTGCACAGCAGGGGTATGAAAATCCACGAGAAGCAACTGGTCGTATTGTATGTGCCAATTGCCATTTAGCTAATAAACCCGTGGATATTGAGGTTCCACAGGCGGTGCTTCCTGATACTGTATTTGAAGCAGTTGTTCGAATCCCTTATGATATGCAATTGAAACAAGTTCTCGCTAATGGTAAAAAGGGGGTTGAATGTAGGGGCTGTTCTTATTTTACCCGAGGGATTCGAATTAGCCCCCCGATCGTATTTCTCCTGAGATGAAAGAAAAGATTGGCAATCTGTCTTTTCAGAGTTATCGTCCCAATAAAAAAATATTCTTATAATGGGTCCTGTTCCTGGTAAAAAATATAGTGAAATTGTCTTTCCCATTCTTTCCCCAGACCCTGCTACTAAGAAAGACGTTCACTTCTTAAAATATCCTATATATGTAGGTGGGAACAGGGGAAGG